TGAAATTCTATTGCCATTAGAATATTGATTGACAGACAATTAATAAAAAGAAAACTCTAATAGAAAATGAAACGGTCGACCCAGACATAGACGGTCGACCCAGGTGGATATACCCTATAAAATATAGGCCGTAGCGAGCGTAGTTCAATGTAGCGAGCGTAGTTCAGTGGTAAAACATCTCCTTGCCAAGGAGAAGATACGGGTTCGATTCCCGTCGCTCGCCAGCTTAATTTAGTAAGGGACTATGATAAAAAATTCAGTCTAGTTGACTACTTAACTACTTCTATTAAATATTACTTAACTACTTAATTAAATATTAATTATTAATTTAATATTTAATTAAGTAGTTGTTAGTCTAGTACTGTACCCCTTCCCATCTTATCCTTCCTTTGCACCCGACTCAAAAAAAGAGTGCTTCGGGGGCGAAAATCCAACTTTCCAAGAAAGTTCCCTAAATCGGGGATTCACCGAGACAAACAAGAGACAAACGGTTTTTAAAAGGGGATAGGCTATGCTTTTCTTTCATTTTTTTTCCGCTTGCTGAATAAAAAAAAGAGTTGGATATAGCCCTCTACCATGTCTAGACAAACAAATAGAATAGTCCATTTATACGGACTGCTAAAGTGCGGAGACGGGAATCGAACCCGTGACCTCAAGGTTATGAGCCTCGTGAGCTACCAAACTGCTCTACTCCGCTCTGTAGGGCCGAAAACAGATGGACGAAAAAGGTTGAATACAAGTATCTACCATGGCTAGACAAACAAATAGAATAGTCTTTTATACAAAATGGAGCGGGTAGCGGGAATCGAACCCGCATCGTTAGCTTGGAAGGCTAGGGGTTATAGTCGACGTTGGTTGACTATTTTTAACGTCTCTAATTCAAAACCGAACATGAAATTTTGATTTCATTCGGCTCCTTTATGGATATTCTCACCACTTAACATCTAAGTCAGCTTTTCTGTCTGAATGGAACCAAAGCTCTCCGCTTTCTAGATGATCCCTATAGAGTAGGAGATATAGGAGATAGAAATTATCCTAAATATCTATCTAATCTACTTACTTCGTTCCCTAATTTCATTCAAGAGATCCTGAGGAAAAGAGTTGGGTTTCCACCGAGCTGAAACAATATACTGATGGTTCTAGTAAACCAAAACCATCGTTTTTTAGCTATTGGGCTTCCATTTCCTTTTTAAACAAAACAAAAGAAGATTTAGTTACGATTGGAAATAAACTTTTTTGTATCTTCATCCATAGATCCTTTACTCATATTTATTCAATCGGAATACTTAAATGCAAAATTTTGCTTCGCGATTCTGTACTCATAATCGAATTTTTATTTTGGATGCAAATTCAAATAGTCTTTGGATACTAATCGCGAGAATGTATATTCTTCCTCAATATGCTATTGAGAGGAAAAGGATTAGACCCTTTATAAGAACTAAAGTTTTCATCGGAATATGAATATAAAAAAACTTAAGGATGCCTTAAGTATATCATTTCAAATTCAGTTATTAATAGAACGAATCACACTTTTACCACTAAACTATACCCGCTACATGTAGATTATGATACCAACGCTACCCTTTGTCAAGGGTAGCCATTCGAGAAGGAGGCTAATTCAACCTTATCAAATCAAACGGAGAAAGTTCATGGGGGTGGGCGGTTGGTACTTCAATCGCGAGCCTTTACTTTAGGATTTAGATAGCCCCTCTCTAGTCTGTAAAATACATCTCTTCTTACCATGCCAATAGTGTATGAGACAAATGTATGCATTTTGATTAGGATCTATTCTACGGTTATGACTACAAGGATCATTATTTGTGAGGACGTAAATGTGCCAGACTGTTGTAAGGAATAGTTTGATTATTCCTACAATATACACTAAGAGATATAGGGGGGCAGTACAGTCCCCATAAATCCCTTTCTTCCTTTTCTTTTTTGTTCAGAATTGAACAAATAAATTGGGAAAGATGTTTTCTTCCTCCACTTATCATGAAATCCGAGCCATAGGGAAGGAGTGAGATGACTTTCAAAAATTCATCATAGACTTCCTCTATCACTTGAGAGAAGTAACAAACAAAGAGTAATAACTTAAAAAGAAAAGCGGATAGGAATCGACCGATTTACCTGATGAAAATTTACATCAGAGGACTCTGATGAGGACTCCTCAAACTCTTCATAAAGAGGATCCGGAAAGTCTCTGGTTAGTGGATCCTCTCCATTTACTAATTTCCTCTCTTCTTTTCCACTCAATTCTAGTTTATTAAATTCTTGTTTAAAAGAATCAAAGAAGATGAATAGAACTAAGAACACATAAAAAAGAGCATAGAGGACCAAGACCATTACCAAACGCTCCTCCTAAGAATCATATTGGGTATCTGTTCCCCTCCTTTTCACCCTAGGATCGGAAATCAAAAATCCTCTTTTTTTCTAGTGTTCGGAAACGGAAAACCCTGAACCTGAAGGAGTTGGGTATGTAGCATATGGTTTTTATTTTTTGTTGGGCAGGCAGTAGTATAATTTTTCTACTCCGCAGTAGAAATTCGACTGCCAACTTTTTTGAATAAAATTAACTCCAACATAGTTTGTTCCAAATCCACTAGAATCCTTGTAGAATAGTCAAGTACCCCATTTCCAAGGGGTACCTGTTGAAAATCGTTTCAACAAATCCGTCCAAAACTTTTAAATTTTTCTTAAAAAGTTTTTCCAAAAGATGCCTGTTAAAAATTGTTTCAATCTCTCACCAAAACGGATAAGAAGTATATCACTGAAAATTAATACCCAGGGGTATATGAAGAGCGCAAATTCCTTTATACCCCACCCAATTAGAATTAGGGGAAATAAAACATAAATGGAGAAGGTTCTCATCATAAGATCGGCCAATAGAAGAAGTCCCGAATTCTGCAGAACATTCTGAGCACGTGAAAAGTGAATAGCCTAAAGATAAAAAAAAACAAAGTCTATCATTTTTTTAACAGCAGTTCTTATTGCCCCTTTGGCATTTTTGGCCCATTGTTGTATCCGATTCAACAATTGATACATATTTGTTCTCCTCTTAAAAAAAAAATAGAACTTCCGGGCTTTGGTGAGTCGTCCGAGATCGTGTTTACATACCTATGAACTTACCCACCTTCTTCAAGTGTATCCGATATATATAATAATTTTTGAGTGTGTCAACTCTCTGTTCACGTATTTTATTATATGTTAGACGTATTTATTTATATAATAATATAATACCTCTACTTTGTGCAAGTGATAAGAGAGAATATGAGTGCAAGTGATAAGAGAGAATATGAAAGATTTTCTTATTTTTCTTGATTTTATCAAGATTTTGAACCTCGCCATAAATAAACTTCTATATCTCGATATTATTATATATAAAAGAAAATCTCTACATATATCTCTATATATACATATATTATGTACATTAATATATACATATAATATGTATATGTACATTATGCAGTAGATCCATAATAGTAAATGAAAGTGGCTAATTATTGAATAAAAAGCCCTTTTAACTCAGTGGTAGAGTAATGCCATGGTAAGGCATAAGTCATCGGTTCAAATCCGATAAAGGGCTTTTCACTTAGCGGTAGAGTAATGCTTTGGTAAGACAGAAGTCATCGGTTCGAATCCGAGAAAGTACTTTTCTACTAAATTCATTCATTTTTTTTTTTGAAAATGTCTCCACTTTTTCTTGAATTTTATGACTTAGTTTAGTGCGAGATGCCGACATTTTTGGTCTAAACACTAAACGAAGCACAGAGTTTAAATTGCAAAAAAAAAATTGGACTGTTTTTCCTGTTAGAGCAATCAAATCAATACCTGTACTGAACTAATCTAGACTCCTTTTTATTAATCTATTCTTATTCTATACCCATTAAATGAATTTCCTTAAAAAGTAGGGGATGATCCGTGAATTAACCTAATCCTCAGCTAAAAAAAATCCTATGAAAGCATAACGGAAAAGTAGTAAAGACTCTTTGCTTTGATCTAGTTATACTCTTCGAGTATATTGACAATTCCAAAAAACTGCTCATACTATCATTATAGTATAATGACGAGTGGTTGTATATGGCGCTATCGTCTAGTGATGCCCCTATCGTCTAGTGGTTCAGGACATCTCTCTTTCAAGGAGGCAGCGGGGATTCGACTTCCCCTGGGGGTAGGGAGTATTATAAAAAGAGGTTAATCATAGATTATCAAAAAGCCTAGAAAAAATTCTTCCTGGGTCGATGCCCGAGCGGTTAATGGGGACGGACTGTAAATTCGTTGACGATATGTCTACGCTGGTTCAAATCCAGCTCGGCCCAAAAATCTAGGGCTTCGTGAATATGAACTAAATCCATTTTTTTTGTATGGAAGAAAAAAATGTCTGATCCATAGAAATAAAGGATAAAGAGAAATGGGGAAATTTATTTCTAATCCATATCTCTCTGATTCTTTATCTTACAAAGAAAATACAAAGAAAAGAATCTTTCTTATGGAAAGGCAGATTATCGTTTATTTTAGGGATCAAAAATCGTGACATACTAGTTATGCCACTCTCACTATACCCACATAGGATATGTGGGTATGTAGTATATGATTCGTCTATTTCTTAGAGCACGACAGACGAATCGAATCTTCTTATGGTTCTATTTAAGAATGGGTATGCCATACACCCCGCAGGGATTGTAGTTCAATTGGTCAGAGCACCGCCCTGTCAAGGCGGAAGCTGCGGGTTCGAGCCCCGTCAGTCCCGAACTAGGGTTCAATGAATGGACAAATTCATCTTTCCTTTTTTTCATGGAAATTTTTGATGAAAAAAGGGGGGCCGGAGGCAACATCAAATATCTATGGGGTACCCTTACTTCACTTTTTTTATTTCGCATTTCTCAGTAAAAAGAGAGCAGTATAGGAATTTTTTTTCTTCTGGTTGATAAGGAAAGGCATACATATCATACGTGGATTAGTATAATTTAGGATATTACTCTATTTTTATGATGATACCGTCCTCATCTTAACTTCCTATTCGACTCTTATGGAATAGAGTACCGGTATTTTACCGGTATCCATACATAAACGGTATTCGTTTATTGTTAGAGAACGAATTTAATCTAATTAGTTCCTTTTTGGGGGTTAAACCCCACCCCTTCCATTTTCTAGTTCCAACTTTGTTTGTGTATGTTCAATGAATAATTGGAAAGAATCTACCTCATTCTCACTCCATTTGCCGACTCCTTTTTTTTATGGATCCTCTCTCATCTTTAGACCCCAAAAAGCGGATATTGATAGTAACCTAATAAAATAAAAACCAAGCAAACGCTCTTTTTCCTAAATTTAAATATGGGATCCTTTTTATTTAAGATCCCCTTTTCTCCATCTCATTTCTACTTCTACTGCTTATTTGGATGTCTATGTGACCCATAGAAAGTAGGTCATATAATACATACATACATAGTTGTATGTATAACTATAAGAAAAAGGAAGGGAAATAGGATAAGATTAAGAAAGATTTTTGGTTATACATATAGAAAAGCAAAAGTAGAAAAGAATGAAAAATAGAATAGAGGGAGTTTCGAATCCAACAAAAAACCGATTTTGGTCTTGGTATGGATAAGGGATCTTCCTATGTTATATTATTCCACTATCAACCATGAATTGATTTGATAGATCCAATATTCATAATATTGAATTGATTCAGTATTATCAGAATGCAAGTCCTCCCCTTAAATTTACAGGATACCCCTTTTTCCTCTCTATGGGATTACATCCCGAGTTATTGTGAAAAAAAAAATAAAGAGGTTATGGAAGTCAATATTCTCGCATTTATTGCTACTGCATTGTTCATTCTAGTTCCTACTGCCTTTTTACTTATTATTTATGTAAAAACAGCCAGCCAAAATGATTAATTGGAATTCCAATTAATCATTGAAGAAATGAAAAAGGGATTAAAGAAAATAAAAATCCAAGTCTTAAATGAAAGGATCTGGTTGGAATCATAAAGTGTGGTAGAAAGAACTACAACTATATGTAGTTCTTTCTACCACACTTTAGATTCTTTCTATTATATTATCTTGAATCTACATAGAATCGATTAGTAGATTGAAATAGTAGTCTAATTCAACTTCTTTTTTCACTGCATCCACTTAATTTCAATCAAGTCAAAATCAAAAAAATCGAAGACAATTCTTCATTGAAAGAATCCATGGAGGGGGGAAAAATAATACGAGAATAGACTATAGTAAAAGAAAAAAAGTAAAAGGAAAAAACCTACGAATCTTTCATGCTTAGGCGCGAGATGCTTCAATCGAGATCCTTAAAAAAAAAAAAAGAACATAAAAAATTTTCTAAGAATAATAAAATAGTATAAATGGAAAATGTGCGATATGTTGTGAATAGCTTCGTGTAAGAAAGTTTCATTTTCTTATGTATAGAGCTTTCTTTTTACTCGCCACTTCTAGTAGAATAGAAATTCTGAATTACTATAATCGCCCTTTCTATTCTATTATACTGGAATAGAACATAGTAGAATAGAACGACTCTTTCTTACTTTCTTAAAAGAGTTTCTTACAAGAGTGAAACAAAACTAAAGAAAGAGAGAAAAAATAAAGTTTGGCAAACTTATTAATGCAAAACGATCAATTAAAGAAAAGAGTTTATACTACAATTCGACTACTCAATCAATTGGTAGTATCCCTAGAGTCCACTCCTCCCCCATACTACTAGCGAAAGAGAAAATGTAAAGACTACCATTAAAGCAGCCCAAGCGAGACTTACTATATCCATGTAAATTATGTCTCCTATTTCTATGAAGGAATTCTTCTACTATTGATCAATAATCATAGTGGAATCGAGGGTACAGAGTCAAAAGGCCGTTCTGCCCTAAGACTATGGATGAATCCGTTAAAGGAATTTACTCCTAACAAATTCTTATATGATTTCTGGTAGAATTGGAGAGCATTAAGTATAAATATGATACATAGCCCTTTCCCTAAAAAAGAGTAGGGGGATGTCCTGAATAGAAGACGCGGGAATAGACAGATTTTTTCTTCTGTTTGTTACCTTTTTTATAAGCAAAGGGCGTAAGAATATACCATGAAATTAGGATAGATAAATATTTATTGGATACCTACGTTACCCCATGTTTATTTTTGACCTAAACCCTACTGCCCCGCTTTCTATCTTTCTATGAAAGAGTGAGGAGGCCCTATCCACAACCCCGGAATTTATTTTTGATCAGCCTATTCAATCTGATTCTCGACAGAATCAGTAACCTTTACTTTAGTGTATGTAGGTAGCATAAGATGTACGAAGTGTATGTAGTAAGATGTACCATAAATAAAATGTATGATAATTAGGAAGTCTTGATATTTCTTCGCGAAGTCCCTTCTTCTTTCTATCTTAGATTGAAAAAAGACTGCTCCTTAGGGACCTTTGGATACGAAGATTTCTGACATCTTAATCTCGTAGTTTTAAATTCCCGAATCAATTTAAATTAATAAAAGAATAAGGAAACGCTACCTCATCCCTCCCGAATCAATTTAAATTAATAAAAGAATAAGGAAACGCTACCTCATCCCTATTGGTAGCCGTTTGGGCCACTGCCGACAAAACAAACCTTAGTTTGAGGATAGAACTATGGTATGGATTCTCAAAATCTAGTATCGCCAGACCTGGTTACTCTCGTGCCTCAACATATAGAGGTAGGAATTTGTAGGGTTTGATCAGTACTATAATCCTAAAATCCTAAGTATTTTATTGATCAGGCGGCACCCAGATTTGAACTGGGGGTAAAGGATTTGCAGTCCCCTGCCTTACCACTTGGCCATGCCGCCAAAAAATCCGATCTAAAATCGAGAAAAGAACAAGTATTCATCCACATTTTTTTACTAATAACCCCCTTTTTTCTTTTATCTTGAATCTAATTCTACTTAATTTTTTCTAATCTTTTTCAAAAAATCGATTTCTGCTTTTTTGAATCCTGTTTCGCTTATTCTCCTCGATGGATTCTATCTTAAAACACACATTGCTAACACTAGAAAACTTCTCTTTTCTTTCTATTTTATTGAGATGACAAAGGATAAAAAGTGGATTTCCAGTCACAGGCTGCAAAATTCAGAACAAATTAGAACCATTAACTATAATTTTAATTTTCTTTTTTTTTTGAATTGCAGTAGTGAACGACTCTTAAATCGGTATTCTCCCCCCCATTATTTTTAATGGCATAATAAAATAGAATAAATGTTTCCCTAATCTGTATATAGGGAAACTCCAGGTCCGAACAGCATTATTATCTATGGATCCCCCTTATGTACATATCCCTACGGGGAATCGTGCTTTCATTTTTCATTGCATTAAATACCTTGAATAAAAAAAAAGAGGGAATTTGCTCTGATATAGATTATGGCTTGGCCTTCTTGGCCCACCTAAGTGCAATTATGATAAAAGAAAGGATATGTAGATAGGTGGATAACTAGATTGTAGGTGGATAACTAGATTGGCAAGTACTTAAAAAATGAAGTATTTACTTTATTTTAATTATTTAAATTTTATTTAAATTTTAGGATTCTACAACGAAATCCTTTATTTTCCAGCAATTCTCTACTACGAAACAAAAAAGAACCCTCAAATTCTTTTTGAAAATGAAACTAAGCGTGCTATTCTAAATCGAACTAAAGTCAAACTTTCTAGTGCTTATAAATTATTATGGCTTTATCCCTTTCATAGAAAGGAGATAAAACGAGAAATCTTTGCTATCCAATCTTTTTAGAATATCATAAAGTTTAAGTGGCAGAATTTTTTTCTAGGGCTGTTTTATCAATTCATTTTTATTCCATTTCTACCCCTGGTAAATTCTAATTTTTGTCGAAATCGTCTCTATTCATATGTATGAAATACATATATGAAATACATATGTGGAGTTCCCTAGAATTTCATGTGATTCAGTAAACAGAATATAGATTCCATGATTGCTAGATTGATCCGTAGGGATTGATGAAGAGTGAGCTGATAATGGAATTTTTCTTCGATAAATAAGAAACTTAAGATTAAAATGCTCCGGAATGGAAATGAGGGAATGTCCACAATACCCGGATTTAGTCAGATCCAATTCGAGGGATTTTGTAGATTCATTAATCAAGGCTTGGCAGAAGAACTTGAGAAGTTTGCAACAATTAAAGATCCAGATCACGAAATTGCATTTCAATTATTTGCGAAAGGATATCAATTGCTAGAACCCTCGATAAAAGAAAGGGATGCTGTGTATGAATCACTCACCTATTCTTCCGAATTATATGTATCTGCGAGATTAATTTTTGGTTTCGATGTACAAAAGCAAACCATTTCTATTGGAAACATTCCTATAATGAATTCCTTAGGAACCTTTATAATAAATGGAATATACCGAATTGTGATCAATCAAATATTGCTAAGTCCTGGTATTTACTACCGCTCGGAATTAGACCAAAAGGGAATTTCTATATACACCGGGACTATAATATCAGATTGGGGAGGAAGGTCGGAATTGGCAATTGATAAAAAAGAAAGGATATGGGCTCGCGTGAGTAGAAAACAAAAGATATCTATTTTAGTTCTATCATCAGCTATGGGTTCAAATCTAAGAGAAATTTTAGATAATGTTTCCTACCCCGAAATTTTCTTTTCTTTCCCGAATGCTAAGGAGAAGAAGAGGATTGAGTCAAAAGAAAAAGCTATTTTGGAGTTTTATCAACAATTTGCTTGTGTAGGTGGGGACCAGGTATTTTCGGAGTCCTTATGCGAGGAATTACAAAAGAAATTTTTTCAACAAAAATGTGAATTAGGAAGAGTTGGTCGACGAAATATGAATCGGAGACTGAATCTTGATATCCCTCAGAACAATACATTCTTGTTACCACGAGATGTATTGGCCGCTACGGATCATTTGATTGGAATGAAATTTGGAACGGGTATACTTGACGATGATGATATGAATCACTTGAAAAATAAACGTATTCGTTCGGTTGCAGATCTGTTACAAGATCAATTCGGACTGGCTCTTGGCCGTTTACAACATGCGGTTCAAAAAACTATCCGTAGAGTATTCATACGTCAATCGAAACCGACTCCACAAACTTTGGTAACTCCAACTTCAACTTCTATTTTATTAATAACTACTTATGAGACCTTTTTTGGCACATACCCCTTATCTCAAGTTTTTGATCAAACCAATCCATTGACACAAACGGTTCATGGGCGAAAAGTGAGTTGTTTGGGTCCTGGAGGATTGACGGGGAGAACTGCAAGTTTTCGGAGCCGAGATATTCATCCGAGTCACTATGGGCGTATTTGTCCAATTGACACGTCCGAAGGAATCAATGTTGGACTTACTGGATCGTTAGCTATTCATGCGAGAATTGATCACAGGTGGGGATCTATAGAGAGTCCGTTTTATGAAATATCTGAGAAAGCAAAAGAAAAAAAAGAGAGACAGGTGGTTTATTTATCACCAAATAGAGATGAATATTATATGATAGCAGCAGGAAATTCTTTGTCCTTGAATCAGGGTATTCAGGAAGAACAGGTTGTTCCAGCTAGATACCGTCAAGAATTCCTGACTATTGCATGGGAACAGATTCATGTTAGAAGTATTTTCCCTTTCCAATATTTTTCTATTGGAGGTTCTCTCATTCCTTTTATTGAGCATAATGATGCGAATCGGGCTTTAATGAGTTCTAATATGCAGCGCCAAGCAGTTCCACTTTCTCGGTCCGAGAAGTGCATTGTTGGAACTGGATTGGAACGCCAAACAGCTCTAGATTCGAGGGTTTCCGTTATAGCCGAACGCGAGGGAAAGATCATTTCTAGTGATAGTCATAAGATTCTTTTATCAAGTAGTGGGAAGACTATAAGTATTCCTTTAGTTGCCCATCGGCGCTCTAACAAAAATACTTGTATGCACCAAAAACCTCGGGCTCCACGGGGTAAATCCATTAAAAAAGGGCAAATTTTAGCGGAGGGAGCAGCTACTGTTGGTGGGGAACTTGCTTTAGGAAAAAACATTTTAGTAGCTTATATGCCCTGGGAGGGTTACAATTTTGAAGATGCCGTACTAATTAACGAACGTTTGGTATATGAGGATATTTATACTTCTTTTCACATCCGAAAATATGAAATTCAGACGGATACGACAAGCCAAGGCTCCGCTGAAAAAATCACTAAAGAAATACCACATCTAGAAGAACATTTACTCCGCAATTTGGACAGAAATGGAGTTGTGAAGTTGGGATCCTGGGTAGAAACTGGCGATATTTTAGTAGGTAAATTAACGCCTCAGATAGCGAGCGAATCGTCGTATATCGCGGAAGCTGGATTATTACGGGCTATTTTTGGTCTTGAGGTATCCACTTCAAAAGAAACTTCTCTCAAACTACCTATAGGTGGAAGAGGGCGCGTTATCGATGTGAAATGGATCCAGAGGGACCCCCTTGACATAATGGTTCGTGTATATATTTTACAGAAACGTGAAATCAAAGTTGGGGATAAAGTAGCCGGAAGACACGGGAATAAGGGGATCATTTCCAAAATTTTGCCTAGGCAAGATATGCCCTATTTGCAAGATGGCACACCTGTTGATATGGTCTTCAATCCCTTAGGAGTACCCTCACGAATGAATGTGGGACAAATATTTGAAAGCTCGCTCGGATTAGCAGGGGATCTGCTAAAGAAACATTATAGAATAGCACCCTTTGATGAGAGATATGAGCAAGAGGCTTCAAGAAAACTTGTGTTTTCGGAATTATATGAAGCCAGTAAACAAACAAAAAATCCATGGGTATTTGAACCCGAGTACCCGGGAAAAAGCAGAATATTTGATGGAAGAACAGGAGATCCCTTCGAACAGCCTGTTCTAATAGGGAAGTCCTATATCTTAAAATTAATTCATCAAGTTGATGAGAAAATTCATGGACGTTCTACTGGGCCCTACTCACTTGTTACCCAACAACCCGTTAGAGGAAGAGCCAAGCAAGGGGGACAACGAGTAGGAGAAATGGAAGTTTGGGCTTTAGAAGGATTTGGTGTTGCTCATATTTTACAAGAGATACTCACTTATAAATCTGATCATCTTATAGCTCGCCAAGAAATACTTAATGCTACGATCTGGGGAAAAAGAGTGCCTAATCACGAGGATCCTCCAGAATCTTTTCGAGTGCTCGTTCGAGAACTACGATCTTTGGCTCTAGAACTGAACCATTTCCTTGTATCTGAGAAGAACTTCCAGGTTAATAGGGAGGATATTTGATCGGAATAAATAAAAATTCTTTTCTTATTTCTATTTTATGATTGACCAATATAAACATAAACAACTTCAAATTGGACTCGTTTCCCCTCAACAAATAAAGGCTTGGGCTAAAAAAATCCTACCTAATGGGGAAGTCGTTGGCGAAGTCACAAGGCCTTCCACTTTTCATTATAAAACCGATAAACCAGAAAAAGATGGATTGTTTTGCGAAAGAATCTTTGGACCCATAAAAAGCGGAATTTGTGCTTGTGGAAATTCTCGAGCGAGCGTAGCTGAAAATGAAGACGAAAGATTTTGCCAAAAATGCGGGGTAGAATTTGTTGATTCTCGGATACGAAGATATCAAATGGGCTACATAAAACTGGCATGTCCAGTGACTCATGTGTGGTATTTGAAAGGTCTTCCTAGTTATATCGCGAATCTTTTAGATAAACCCCTTAAGAAATTGGAGGGCCTAGTATATGGCGATTTCTCTTTTGCTAGGCCCAGCGCTAAAAAACCTACTTTCTTACGATTACGGGGTTTATTCGAAGATGAAATTTCATCCTGTAACCACAGTATTTCTCCCTTTTTTTCTACCCCAGGCTTTGCAACATTTCGAAATCGGGAAATTGCGACAGGAGCAGGTGCTATTAGAGAACAATTAGCGGATTTGGATTTGCGGATTATTATAGAGAATTCCTTGGTTGAATGGAAGGAATTAGAAGACGAGGGGTATAGTGGAGATGAATGGGAAGATAGAAAAAGACGAATAAGAAAAGTTTTTTTGATTAGACGCATGCAATTGGCGAAACATTTTATTCAAACAAATGTAGAACCAGAATGGATGGTTTTGTGCTTATTACCGGTTCTTCCTCCCGAATTGAGACCTATTGTTTATAGGTCTGGGGATAAAGTAGTGACTTCGGATATTAATGAACTTTATAAGAGAGTTATCCGTCGGAACAACAACCTTGCCTATCTATTAAAAAGAAGTGAATTAGCACCAGCAGATTTAGTAATGTGCCAGGAAAAATTGGTCCAAGAAGCCGTGGATACACTTCTTGATAGTGGGTCCCGCGGGCAACCGACAAGGGATGGTCACAATAAAGTATACAAATCACTTTCAGATGTAATTGAGGGTAAAGAGGGGAGATTTCGCGAGACTCTGCTTGGGAAACGGGTTGATTACTCGGGGCGTTCTGTCATTGTTGTGGGTCCTTCGCTTTCATTACATCAATGTGGATTACCTCTAGAGATAGCAATAAAGCTTTTTCAGCTATTTGTAATTCGCGATTTAATCACGAAACGTGCTACTTCTAATGTCAGGATTGCTAAAAGGAAAATTTGGGAAAAGGAACCCATTGTATGGGAAATACTTCAAGAAGTTATGCGGGGGCATCCTATACTGTTGAACAGAGCACCTACCCTGCATAGATTAGGCATACAGGCCTTCCAACCCACTTTAGTAGAGGGGCGTACTATTTGTTTACATCCATTAGTGTGTAAGGGTTTCAATGCGGACTTTGATGGGGATCAAATGGCTGTTCATCTACCTTTATCCTTGGAAGCTCAGGCGGAAGCCCGTTTACTTATGTTTTCTCATATGAATCTCCTGTCTCCCGCTATTGGAGATCCTATTTGCGTGCCAACTCAAGACATGCTTATCGGACTTTATGTATTAACGATTGGAAACCGTCGAGGTATTTGTGCAAATAGATATAATAGTTGCGGAAACTCTCCAAATAAAAAAGTAAACTACAATAATAAAAATAATTATTATAAGTATACGAAAGATAAAGAACCTCCTTTTTCTAGTTCCTATGATGCACTGGGAGCTTATAGACAGAAACGAATCGGTTTAAACAGTCCCTTGTGGCTCCGATGGAAACTAGATCAACGCAGCGTTGGGTCAAGAGAAGTTCCGATTGAAGTTCAATATGAATCTTTTGGGACTTATCATGAGATTTATGCCCACTATCTAATAGTGGGAAATAGAAAAAAAGAAATCCGTTCTATATACATTCGAACCACTCTTGGTCATATTTCTTTTTATAGAGAAATAGAGGAAGCCATACAAGGATTTAGTCGGGCCTATTCATACACTATCTAAACAAGGAAGTTAGATTCGGCGATGCCCCTTTCGGGGGGCATTCCGATTTCGCTAGTACCATCTTTTTTGCCGCGCAAATCCAGATTGAGATTGAGGAAAGGGAGTAAATTAAGTTTTCGAATCACTGACTCAGGCCCATTGTCGAATCCTACTCAGCAATTGTCGAATCCTACTCAGCCAAAAAAGGGGGTACTTATGTATGGCGGAACGGGCCAACTTGGTCTTTCATAATAAAGAGATAGACGGAACTGCTATGAAACGACTTATTAGCAGATTAATAGATCATTTCGGAATGGGATATACATCCCATATACTGGATCAAATAAAGACTCTGGGCTTCCATCAAGCCACTACTACATCGATTTCTTTAGGAATCGAGGATCTTTTAACAATACCCTCTAAAGGATGGTTAGTCCAAGACGCGGAACAACAGAGTTTTCTTTTGGAGAAACACTATTATTATGGGGCTGTACACGCGGTAGAAAAATTACGCCAATCCGTTGAGATATGGTATGCTACAAGTGAATATTTGAAACAAGAAATGAATTCGAATTTTCGAATAACGGATCCTTCTAATCCAGTCTATCTAATGTCTTTTTCAGGAGCCAGAGGAAATGCATCTCAGGTACACCAATTAGTAGGTATGAGAGGGTTAATGGCGGATCCTCAAGGACAAATGATTGATTTACCTATTCAAAGCAATTTACGCGAGGGACTTTCTTTGACAGAATATATAATTTCCTGCTACGGAGCCCGAAAAGGGGTTGTAGATACTGCTGTACGAACAGCGGATGCTGGCTATCTTACACGTAGACTTGTTGAAGTAGTTCAACATATTATTGTGCGTAGAAGAGATTGTGGTACTATCCGAGGTATTTCCGTGAGTCCTCAAAATGGGATGACGGAAAAACTTTTTGTCCAAACACTAATTGGTCGTGTATTAGCAGACGATATATATATTGGTTCACGATGCATTGCTGCTCGAAATCAAGATATTGGAATTGGATTAGTCAATCGATTCATAACTGCCTTTCGAGCACAACCGTTTCGAGCACAACCAATATATATTAGAACCCCTTTTACTTGCCGGAGCACATCTTGGATCTGTCAATTATGTTATGGGCGGAGTCCCACTCATGGGGATCTGGTCGAATTGGGGGAAGCTGTAGGTATTATTGCGGGTCAATCAATTGGGGAGCCAGGGACTCAACTAACATTAAGAACTTTTCATACTGGTGGAGTATTCACAGGGGGTACTGCCGACCTTGTACGATCCCCCTCGAATGGAAAAATCCAATTCAATGAGGATTTGGTTCACCCCACACGTACCCGTCATGGGCAACCTGCTTTTCTATGCTATATAGACTTGCATGTAACTATTCAGAGTCAGGATATTCTACATAGTGTGAATATTCCGTTAAAAAGCTTGATTCTAGTGCAAAATGATCAATATGTAGAATCCGAACAAGTAATTGCGGAGATTCGTGCCGGAACGTCCACTTTGCATTTTAAAGAAAAGATACAAAAGCATATTTATTCCGAATCAGACGGGGAAATGCACTGGAGTACTGATGTTTACCATGCGCCCGAATATCAATATGGTAATCTTCGTCGATTACCAAAAACAAGCCATTTATGGATATTGTCAGTAAGTATGTGCAGATCCAGTATAGCATCTTTTTCGCTACACAAGGATCAAGATCAAATGAATACTTATTCTTTTTCTGTTCATGGAAGATATATCTTTGACCTATCAATAGCTAATGATCAAGTAAGCCATAGACTCTTGGATACTTTTGGTAAAAAAGATAGGGAAATTCTTGATTATTTAACGCCAGATCGAATCGTGTCCAACGGTCATTGGAATTTTGTCTATCCTTCTATTCTTCAAGATAATTCGGATTTGTTGGCGAAAAAGCGAAGAAATAGGTTCGTCGTTCCATTACAATATCATCAAGAACAAGAGAAAGAGCTAATATCCTGTTTGGGTATTTCAATTGAAATACCCTTTATGGGTATTTTACGTAGAAATACTATTTTTGCTTATTTTGACGATCCACGATACAGAAAAGATAAAAGGGGTTCAGGAATAGTTAAATTTAGATATAGGACCCTAGAGGAAGAATATCGGACCCGAGAGGAAGAGTATAGGACTCGAGAGGAAGAGTATAGGACTCGAGAGGAAGACTCAGAGGACGAATATGAGAACCCAGAGAACGAATATAGGACCCGAGAAGGAGAGGGCGAATATGAAATCCTAGAAGACGAATATAGGACTCTAGAGGACGAATATGAAACCCTAGAAGATGAATATGGGATCCTAGAAGACGAATATGGGACTCTAGAGAAAGACTCAGAGGAAGAATACGGGAGCCCAGAGAACGAATATAAGACCCGAGAGGGAGAGGGCGAATATGAAATCCTAGAAGACGAATATAGGACTATAGAGGAAGACTCAGAAGAAGATTATGGGAGCTCTGAAGATGGCTCAGAGAAGGAATATGGGACTTTAGAAGAAGACTCAGAAGAAGACTCAGAAGACGAATATGGGAGCCCGGAGGAAGATTCCATCTTAAAAAAAGAGGGTTTTATTGAGCATCGAGGAACAAAAGAATTTAGTCTAAAATACCAAAAAGAAGTAGATCGGTTTTTTTTCATTCTTCAAGAACTGCATATCTTGCCGAGATCCTCATCCCTAAAGGTACTTGACAATAGTATTATTGGAGTCGATACACAACTCACAAAAAATACAAGAAGTCGACTAGGTGGATTGGTCCGAGTGAAGAGAAAAAAAAGCCATACAGAACTCAAAATCTTTTCCGGAGATATTCATTTTCCTGAAGAGGCAGATAAGATATTAGGTGGCAGTTTGATACCACCAGAAAGAGAAAAAAAAGATTCTAAGGAATCAAAAAAAAGGAAAAATTGGGTTTATGTTCAACGGAAAAAAATTCTCAAAAGCAAGGAAAAGTATTTTGTTTCGGTTCGACCTGCAGTCGCATATCAAATGGACGAAGGGAGAAATTTAGCAACACTTTTCCCGCGGGATCTTCTGCAAGAAGAGGATAATCTCCAACTTCGACTTGTCAATTTTATTTCTCATGAAAATAGCAAGTTAACTCAAAGAATTTATCACACGAATAGTCAATTCGTTCGAACTTGCTTAGTAGTGAATTGGGAACAAGAAGAAAAAGAGGGGGCTCGTGCTTCTCTTGTTGAGGTAAGAACAAATGATCTGATTCGCGATTTCTTAAGAATGGAGTTAGTCAAGTCTACTACTTCGTATACACGAAGAAGGTATGATAGGACAAGTGTAGGACTGATTCCCAATAATAGGTTAGATCGCAACAATACTAATTCCTTTTATTCCAAGGCAAAGATTCAATCACTTAGCCAACATCAAGAAGCTATTGGCACCTTGTTGAATCGAAATAAAGAATATCCATCTTTGATGATTTTGTCGGCATCCAACTGTTCTCGAATTGGTAATTCGAAATATCCCAGTGCGGTAAAAGAATCGAATCCTAGAATTCCTATTCGAGATATTTTTGGGCTCTTAGGCGCTATTGTACCTAGTATATCGAATTTTTCTTCATCTTACTATTTATTAACACATAATCAGATCTTGTTAAAAAAGTACTTGTTCCTTGACAATTTGAAACAAACCTTCCAAGTACTTCAAGGGCTTAAATACTCTTTAATAGACGAAAAAAAAAGGATTTCGAATTTCGACAATAACATCATGTTGGAGCCATTCCATTTGAATTGGCACTTTCTCCATCATGACTCGTGGGAAGAGACATCGGCAATAATTCACCTTGGACAATTTATTTGTGAAAATGTATGTTTATTTAAATCGCACATAAAAAAATCAGGTCAAATTTTCATTGTTAATATGGACTCCTTTGTTCTAAGAGCAGCTAAGCCTTATTTGGCCACTATAGGAGCAACTGTTCATGGTCATTATGGAAAAATCCTTTACAAAGGAGATAGGTTAGTTACGTTTATATATGAAAAATCGAGATCTAGTGATATAACGCAAGGTCTTCCAAAAGTAGAACAAATCTTCGAAGCGCGTTCAATTGATTCACTATCGCCGAATCTCGAAAGGAGAATTGAGGATTGGAATGAACGTATACCAAGAATTCTTGGGGTTCCCTGGGGATTCTTGATTGGAGCTGAGCTAACCATAGCCCAAAGTCGTATCTCTTTGGTTAATAAGATACAAAAGGTTTATCAATCCCAAGGGGTACAGATCCATAATAGACATATAGAGATTATTATACGCCAAGTAACATCAAAAGTAAGGGTTTCCGAAGATGGAATGTCTAATGTTTTTTTACCTGGGGAATTAATAGGACTATTGCGAGCGGAACGAGCAGGGCGGGCTTTAGATGAATCGATCTATTATCGGGCAATCTTATTGGGAATAACAAGGGCTTCCCTGAATACCCAAAGTTTCATATCTGAAGCAAGTTTTCAAGAAACTGCTCGAGTTTTAGCAAAAGCTGCCCTACGAGGTCGTATTGATTGGTTGAAAGGCCTGAAAGAAAACGTAGTTCTGGGGGGGATTATACCTGTTGGTACCGGATTCAAAAAATTTGTGCATCGTTCCCCACAAGACAAGAACCTTTATTTCGAAATTCAAAAAAAAAATATATTCGCGTCGGAAATGAGAGATATTTTGTTTCTCCATACGGAATTAGTTTCTTCTGATTCTGACGTAACAAACAATTTCTATGAAACATCAGAAGCCCTGTTTACCCCTATTTATGCGATTTAAGTATACACAAAGCTATTTTTTTTACTTTAATTTAAACTATACTTTTGACCTTAGAATGCTAACAGGTCTGATTTTCGATTTTGTATTTTAATTAATAAGTAAAAGAAGTCAGTTAATTCATTAAGGCTATGTTTATACCGCGTATCAATGGTCAATTCTGAGTAGAAGGTTCCATCGGAACAATTATTATTTATTTCAAGCTATTTCGGCTCTTTCTTAATCTTCAAAAAGAAATTAATTCCGTAATGGTAAGACGAAAAAAAGAAAAAAAAGGAAGTGTGGAAAAAATGACAAGAAGATATTGGAACATCAATTTGAAAGAGATGATAGAAGCGGGAGTTCATTTTGGTCATGGTATTAAGAAATGGAATCCAAAAATGGCCCCTTACATCTCGGCAAAGCGTAAAGGTACTCATATTACAAATCTCGCTAGAACAGCTCGTTTTTTATCAGAAGCTTGTGATTTAGTTTTTGATGCAGCAAGTCAGGGAAAAAGCTTCTTAATTGTTGGTACCAAAAAAAGAGCAGCGGATTTAGTAGCATCAGCTGCAATAAGATCTCGTTGTCATTATGTTAATAAAAAGTGGTTCAGTGGTATGTTAACGAATTGGTCGATTACCAAAACTAGACTTTCTCAATTTAGAGACTTAAGAGCAGAAGAAAAAATGGGAAAATTCCACCATCTCCCCAAAAGAGATGCGGCAATCTTAAAGAGAAAATTATCTACCTTGCAAAGATATCTCGGCGGGATCAAATATATGACGAGGTTGCCTGACATTGTGATCGTCCTTGATCAGCAAAAAGAGTATATAGCCCTTCGGGAATGTGCCATTTTGGGGATTCCTACTATTTCTTTAGTCGATACAAATTGTGACCCAGATCTCGCGAATATATCGATTCCTGCCAACGATGACACTATGACTTCAATTCGATTAATTCTTAACAAATTAGTATTTGCAATTTCTGAGGGCCGTTCTCTCTATATAAGAAATCGTTGATTAAGAAGAATAGTGAATTCTTAAGCAACTGCGTAGATTTATAGGATCAGTTACTATTCTTTTTTGTTTTGCATAGAGAAAAGAAGGGGAATATTGATATATATTAGAGGGTATTGATATATATTATGATCTGATGTGATTTCTTGGTATCCTAAATATAAGATTAATACTTCAAGTTGCTGAGTTGAGAAAGAGATGCTTGAATCAAAAGAATTCCTTTTTTGAAGTTCAATTTTTATCAGAGGACAATATGAATATTACACCATGTTCCATTAAAACACTCAAGGGGTTATATGATATATCGGGTGTAGAAGTAGGCCAACACTTCTATTGGCAAATAGGAGATTTTCAAATTCATGCCCAAGTACTCATCACTTCTTGGGTCGTAATTACTATTTTGCTAGGTTCAGTTATCATAGCTGTTCGGAATCCACAAACCATCCCGACTGACGGTCAGAATTTCTTCGAATATGTCCTTGAGTTTATTCGAGACTTGAGCAAAACTCAGATTGGAGAAGAATATGGTCCCTGGGTTCCCTTTATTGGAACTATGTTCCTTTTTATTTTTGTTTCGAATTGGTCGGGTGCTCTTTTACCTTGGAAAATTATAGAGTTACCCCATGGGGAATTAGCAGCGCCTACGAATGATATAAATACTACTGTTGCTTTAGCTTTACTAACATCAGCGGCATATTTTTATGCGGGTCTTAGCAAAAAAGGATTGAGTTATTTCGAGAAATATATTAAACCAACCCCAATCCTTTTACCAATTAACATCCTAGAAGATTTCACAAAACCATTATCGCTTAGTTTTCGACTTTTCGGAAATATATTGGCGGATGAATTAGTCGTTGTTGTTCTTGTTTCTTTAGTCCCCTTAGTAGTCCCTATACCGGTCATGTTTCTTGGATTATTTACAAGCGGTATTCAAGCTCTTATTTTTGCAACGTTAGCCGCAGCCTATATAGGTGAATCCATGGAAGGTCATCATTGAATTGACTAGTTTTCGAAATAGTCTTTTTTTTAGCTTAGCCCAATTCATGCATGATTCCGGATAATCCTCTTAGTTGGAAAACTAAATAGTTCGAAATGCATATGAATATACAACCTAGAGTTGTAGGGGAGAGAATAGACTATATTACGGAAGAGGTAAAGTATATATGCATTCAGGGGGGGCGGAGTCAGGTTAGATCTATATCCTTAATGCCTATAAGACAGTCATCTTTTGTGCGGCTTTCTAAGGAATGATTTTTGAATCGGATTCAATAGAAAATGAGAAAATACGCAAACAAAATAGAAGAAACAAATGTATATGGGATTTTTTTTATTCCTAAGTTAGATTCATTATCTAATCCGATATATAGAATTCCCTTCTATATGGAACTGGATTCTATATCTAGTTCTATGCAGCATATTGTTATCAATTGTATATCTTGATTTGATTCCTATTGGATTTGGATTTGTTCGATTTCAATAAGGGTTCTTCCTGTATTTTGTCTTTTATTATGTTAGATGAAGGGGAAAAAGTGGGAACTCAAGGATATCGAAGAGTAAAAAAAAGGATGGAATGAAAGAGTGATTGGTTGAAAAGAAAGAGAAATAGAATAATGAGAATCATATGGATTTACACAAACCTCTAATGATTAGAAACTAAAAACGAGATCTCGAAGTAATTCGGACGATTTCGATTATCATTTATTTGTACTTATTTAGTTACTTCTACCCAATAGAGTTTAGAAGTTAGAAGTAATAATTTCTTGGTTGATTGTATCCTTAACCATTTCTTTTTTTTTGACACGAGGAACTCACCATGAATCCACTAATTGCTGCTGCTTCCGTTATTGCTGCTGGATTGGCCGTAGGGCTTGCTTCTATTGGGCCCGGAGTTGGTCAAGGTACTGCTGCAGGACAAGCTGTAGAAGGTATTGCGAGACAGCCAGAAGCAGAAGGTAAAATACGAGGTACTTTATTGCTTAGTCTAGCTTTTATGGAAGCTTTAACTATTTATGGACTAGTTGTGGCACTAGCGCTTTTATTTGCGAACCCTTTTGTTTAATCCTAAAAAAGAAAATGAGTCCTTTAGATTAGATACTTTTTCTTTTTTTAGTACATTGGCATTTGCTTCTGTAATTCCAAGTATATCAATACTTTACTCCTATTTATTATATTATTCCGGGAATTTTGTATTTATCGGGACAGACAATACCCCAGGAACCCCAGGAAGGGCTGATTTGAGCATAATCAATTTAGAGGATACGCTCACCCTCTTCCTTCCCGTTCTTAGTTTAGGACTGTGGAAAGTCTTTTTCCTTTTATTTTAGGAATTTTGGGAACATTTCATTTCAACAAAGGAGATTTTTCACAGGTCAAACGAGACCTAAGACTTAATCTAAAAGAAATTATTAGATTAAATCTATTTGCATTAAAAAAAATTGCATTAAAAAAACCGATCAAAAAAGGGCGAGCGAAGTAAGTGATCGAAAAACTTTCTTCTTTGTTCGTCCTATCTATAAGAGGAGAGCATATGAAAAATGTAACCCATTCTTTCGTTTTTTTAGCTCACTGGCCATTCGCTGGGAGTTTCGGGCTTAATACCGATATTTTAGCAACAAATCTAATAAATCTAACTGTAGTGGTTGGTGTATTGATTTTTTTTGGAAAGGGAGTGTGTGCGAGTTGTCTATTTCAAGAATAGATTGGATCTATCCGGCTGCACTTTAGAATATTTTTTAGTATTTTTTTGGATAAATAAGAAAAGGTGCACGATCTCGACGAATTACTTCTGAATAACTTCAGAAATCATATGGAAGAACCATAGCATTTCGCGACTCATTGGTAAATTTACTTTGATTCTCTATAGACCAATAATGTGAGACCATTAACACGGTTAAAGCTAAACTGCTTGAAGTCCAGGCAAAAAGGGGTACTCTTTCTACAACTACATTAGTATTAGTCTCGAAATGCTTTAAACGGGAAATAGCTAGTGTGGAATTTATCTGATATAGAACACTCATATCGATAAAATAGTTTGAACTATTTACTAGAAGGGCACCCAGCCCTTTTTCCAATGCCGAATCGACGACCTATGTATAAAAAAAAAGAGAAATTTTTTGGATTTGAAGAAAAAAAAAGGAATTCTATCAATTTTTATTTTCCATTTATTTAGTTTGTTTTTCTTAATGAAATTGAAATTATTAACTAACAGAGCAAACACAAATAAAGAAACAACTTTGCTGACCATGATATATTTTTATCTAGTTGGAAGAGTCCTCTTAATATTCATCTAGTCTTATATAAGTTTGGGTATATAGAAATACAAACAGAAAAGAGAGGATAGGCTCATTACATAAAAAAATATGGAAATAGCCATAATACATAGCAAAAGAGAAAAAAAGGAGCGGGAGAGCCAAATGAATCGAAAGATTCATGTTTGGTTCGGGAAGAGATCATAAAAATTGTAAACTTAATAGCAAGATAATCTACTTTCATTAAAAGATTTATTAGATAATCGAAAACAGAGAATCTTAAGTACTATTCGAAATTCGGAAGAATTGCGTAGAGGGATCCTTGAACAACTCGAAAAAGCTCGGATTCGATTACAGAAAGTCGAACTAGAAGCAGATGAGTATCGAATGAATGGATACTCTGAAATAGAACGAGAAAAAGCAAATTTGATTAATGCTACTTCTATTAGTTTGGAACAATTAGAAAAGTCTAAAAACGAAACCCTTTATTTTGAAAAACAAAGGGCGATGAATCAGGTTCGACAACGGGTTTTCCAACAAGCCGTACAAGGAGCTCTAGGAACTCTGAATAGTTGTTTGAATACCGAGTTACATTTCCGTACGATTCGTGCTAATATTGGCATTCTCGGGGCCATAGAATGGAAGAGATAATGAAATTTATTAGGTTTTGAACTTCTACTTTCGTTTAGAATTTAGGCATTATTTTTCCCCTTGCTTCCGAAAAAAAAAGATTCAAGAAACACTAATGGCAACCCTTCGAGTCGACGAAATTAATAAAATTCTCCGCGAACGTATTGAACAATATAATAGGAAAGTAGGGATTGAGAATATCGGTCGCGTAGTTCAAGTGGGGGATGGGATTGCTCGTATTATAGGTCTTGGTGAAATAATGTCAGGTGAATTAGTCGAATTTGCAGAAGGGACGAGAGGTATTGCTCTGAATTTGGAATCCAAAAATGTTGGGATTGTATTAATGGGCGATGGGTTGATGATACAAGAGGGAAGTTTTGTAAAAGCAACAGGAAGAATTGCTCAGATACCCGTGAGCGAGGCTTACTTGGGTCGTGTTATAAATGCTCTCGCTAAACCTATTGATGGGAGAGGCGAAATTGTCGCTTCGGAATCTCGCTTAATTGAATCTCCTGCTCCGGGTATAATTTCTAGGCGTTCCGTATATGAACCCCTTCAAACAGGGCTTATTGCTATCGATTCGATGATCCCCATAGGGCGCGGCCAGCGAGAGTTAATTATTGGGGACAGACAGACTGGCAAAACAGCAGTAGCCACAGATACAATTCTCAATCAAAAAGGGCAAGATGTAATATGTGTTTATGTAGCGATCGGTCAAAGAGCATCCTCCGTGGCTCAAGTAGTAACTACTTTCCACGAAGAGGGGGCCATGGAATACACTATTGTAGTAGCTGAAATGGCAGATTCACCCGCTACATTACAATATCTCGCTCCTTATACAGGAGCAGCCCTGGCTGAGTATTTTATGTACCGCGAACGGCATACTTTAATAATTTATGATGATCTCTCCAAACAGGCACAAGCTTATCGCCAAATGTCCCTTCTATTAAGAAGACCCCCCGGCCGCGAAGCTTATCCAGGGGA